TCAATTAATTGGTGGTTTAACTCTTAATGATGGGAAAATTGCTGAAATGCGAACGGGAGAAGGGAAAACCTTAGTAGCGACTTTACCCGCTTATCTTAATGCTTTAACAGAGAAAGGTGTTCATATAGTAACAGTTAATGATTATTTAGCTAGTCGTGATCAAGTTTCAATGGGACAAATATATCGATTTTTAGGCTTGGATACAGGTTTAATTCAAGAAAATATGACTACCAGCGAAAGACAACAAAATTATGATGCAGATATTACCTATGTTACAAACAATGAATTAGGATTTGACTTTCTTCGAGACAACATGGCATTAAATCTTAATGATGTTGTTTTAAGACGTTTCAATTATTGTATAGTAGACGAAGTAGATTCCATTTTGATTGATGAAGCTCAAACTCCTTTAATTTTATCGAATTCTGTTGAAACGTCTATTGATAAATATATTATTGCCGCTGAAGTTACTGAATATTTAGAAGTTAATACTCATTTCCAAGTAGATGAAAAAAATAAAAATGTTATCTTAACAAAACAAGGTACTTTACAAATAGAACAAATTCTTAATGTTCAGGATTTATTTAATCCTAATGATCCTTGGATTCCTTATATACTTAATGCAATTAAAGCGACAACATTATTTTTCCGAAATGTACAGTACATTGTTCAAAATAACCAAATTATTATTGTTGATGAATTTACTGGACGAATTATGCCAGATCGTAGATGGAGTGACGGTTTACATCAAGCAATTGAAGCAAAAGAAGGATTACCAATTCGCGAAAATAGCGAAACAGCTGCGTCTATCACATATCAAAATTTCTTTTTATTATATCCTAAATTATCGGGTATGACTGGGACTGGAAAAACAGCCGAAATAGAATTTGAAAAAATTTATAATTTACCAGTTGAGGAAGTTCCTACTGCTCGTCCTAATCAACGAAAAGATTTACCAGATTTTATTTATAAAGATCAGTTTTCGAAATGGAATGCAATTGCTAAAGAATGTAAAAAGATTTCTTCAAATGGTCAACCAATACTTATTGGTACAACTACTGTTGAAAAATCAGATATGTTAGCTCAACTTCTTAAAGAGTATCAATTATCATATCAAATTCTTAATGCAAAACCTGAAAACGTTCGCCGAGAATCTGAGATAGTTGCTCAAGCTGGCAAAAAAGGTAGTATTACAATTGCTACTAATATGGCTGGGCGAGGAACTGATATTATTTTAGGAGGAAATATTGAATTTAAAGTTCGCAAACAACTTTATAATATATTAGTTTTTTATAAAAACCAAACTAAGCAAAAGAATTTAAATAATATTTTTCCTATTTCAACTACGGCACTTTTAGCATCTCAAAAATTTTTAAGTGTATTATCTTCGTTAGTAAAGGATGAAGCTTTTTTAAAATTATCTGATACACAGGTTTTAAAAATTTTAAATGAGAGTGATCAAGTTCGTACTCCTAAAAATATTTATGAATGTTCGATTAAATTTTTAGTAAATCAATTCATACTTTTTGAGAAAAAAAATCAAAACGTTGATAATAGTATTGTTAAAAATTTAGGAGGTTTATATATCATAGGAACAGAACGTAATGATTCGCGTCGAATTGATAATCAATTACGTGGAAGATGTGGACGTCAAGGTGATCCGGGAATATCTAGATTTTTCTTAAGTCTCGACGATAAATTGTTACGTCTTTTTGGTGGACCAAAAATTCAGAACTATATGCAGAATCAATTTTTAGATGATTCACCTTTAGAATCTCCTTTATTAACTAAAAGTTTAGATTCAGCTCAAAAAAAAGTTGAGGAACAAGATTACGATGGCCGTAAATATTTATTTGATTACGATGATATTTTAAATAAACAACGAAAAGTTGTTTATTATGAGCGTCGTAAAATATTAGAAAGTAGATCTGTTAGAGATAAAATTTTGGCCTATGGCGAACAAGTAATTACAGAAATTATAATTGAATTACAAGAAAAAAAAGTTGATAATAATAGAATTCTATTTATTCTCGAAAATTTATTTGGAACAAATTTGATTGTAAATTTATTTACAAAGTTTGGAGAAAATTTTGCAAATTATGATCCTCTTGAATTGGAAACTTATTTATTTCAAGAATTTTGGTTATGCTATGAAGCTAAAACATTAGAATTAGAAATTCGTCAACCAGGTATCATTCAAGGTTTAGAACGCACACTTATTCTAATTTATATCGATATGGCTTGGAAAGAGCATTTGCAAAAAATGGCCGTACTACGTGATGCTGTTAGTTGGCGAAGTTATGGCCAACGAAATCCATTGTTTGAATATAAGGACGATGCTTATGAATTGTTTAAAAATCGTAATCAAACAACAAGACATTTAGTCATTTATGATCTTATACGATCATCAATGCTATAAACACAATATCTTCTTAAACTTTTATATTATTATTTTAAAAACACTAATAATAAATTAATCATGACAAAACGAACATTATCAAATAAAACGCGTTATTCGATTTTAAAATTATCCGGATTCCGTGCGCGCATGTCTACCCCGCAAGGTCGTAAAACGATAAAAAAACGACGTAAAAAAGGACGAAATGTTTTAGCAATAAAAGGCTAATTTAATTATTATTAGAATTAATAAGATTTATTGATTCTAATAATAAACAATTTTTTATTTAAAATTAATATAATACTACTTTAGTAAAGTAATTATATCAGATAACTATTATATGAAATTTAATGACGAATTAACTCTTTTATTAAAAGCTCGTTATCCAATTATATATATAAATACAATTGAAGAAGACCGTGTTGAATATATTATTCGAAAAAACATTAAAACAAATTTAAATAGAAGCATTTATAGTTGGGATTTTATAGATGGTTATACAAATAATCCAAATAATGAAGGATTTGCCAAGCGAAATCCATTACAAGCTTTGGAATTGATTGAACGTTTGACATGTGAAACACCAGCTCTTTTTCTATTGAAAGATTTTAACCGATTTTTAACCGATGTATCTATTTCTCGGAAATTAAAAAATATTAGTAGAGTTTTAAAATTACAACCAAAAACTATTATTATTATTGGATCAGAAATAAATATACCAAAAGAATTACAGGATTTAATCACAGTTCTTTCTTTTCAATTACCTATTGAAAGTGAAATCAATCAAGAATTAAATAGATTAATTAGTTCACTAAATATTGTAATGGAACCTCAACTACTTGAAAATCTGACTCGGGCTTGTCAAGGATTATCACTTGAACGTATTCGAAGAGTTTTATCAAAAATTATTGCTACTTATAAAACAATTGATGAAAGTAGTATTTCTATTTTATTAAGTGAAAAGAAACAAATAATTAGTCAAACTGAAATTCTCGAATATTGGTCAACTGATGAGAAAATCCAGAAAATTGGAGGTGTTGATCAATTAAAAGAGTGGTTAAGAAAACGAAAGACTGCATTTAGCGTTCAAGCTTCAAATTATGGGCTACCAACTCCAAGAGGATTATTACTTATTGGAATTCAAGGAACTGGAAAGTCATTAACTGCTAAAGCTATTGCAACTGAATGGCAATTACCCTTATTAAAGTTAGATGTGGGTAAACTTTTTGGTGGAATTGTAGGTGAATCTGAATCTAGACTTCGACAAATGATTCAAGTAGCAGAAACTTTAGCTCCATGTATTTTATGGATTGATGAAATTGATAAAGCCTTTAGCAATAACGAAAGTAATGGTGATAGTGGTACAAGTAATCGTGTTTTAGCAACTTTTATTAGTTGGCTATCTGAAAAAACCCATCCCGTTTTTGTTGTGGCAACTGCAAATAATGTTGAATTATTACCCTTGGAAATTATTCGAAAAGGAAGATTCGATGAAATTTTCTTTTTAGATTTACCAAAAATACAGGAACGTGAACAGATTTTCAAAATCCATATGCAAGAATTTCGACCCAATACATGGAATTTTTTTGATTACCCAAAACTTGCACAATTATCCGAATCTTTCTCTGGCGCTGAAATTCGTCAAAGTATTATTGAAGCGATGTATCATGCATTTTATGAAAAACGAGAATTTACGACTGACGATATTTGTCAAGCGTTAGAAGAGTTAATTCCATTAGCTCAGTTAGAAACGAATCAAACATTAAAATTACAAAATTGGGCTTCATCAGGTCGTATTCGATTAGCTTCTTCAAAACCTATTCATACAAATTAAATAATCTAATGAGACAACGTCTTTTTAAATCATTAGCAGATCTCAGATTTGCTATAGGCATTCTTTTATTAATTGCTTGTTCGAGTATAATTGGAACAGTTATTGAACAAGATCAATCAATAGAAACATATAAAATTAATTATCCTTTAACAAATCAAGTATTTGGGTTTTTATCTTGGGATTTTATCTTAAAATTTGGGTTTGATCATGTATATAAAACTTGGTGGTTTATTTCTTTTATCTTGTTATTTGGCGTAAGTTTATTAACTTGTACATTAATTCAACAAGTCCCTTCTTTAAAAATAGCGAGACGCTGTCAATTTTTTCGAACTTCATCGCAATTTCGAAAGCTAAAAATTTCCACTAAACTAAAAAACTTTAATCTTACTCAATTATTTTTTAAAGTAAAAAAAAATCAATACTCAATATTTCAACAAAAAAATATCCTTTATTGTTATAAGGGATTGATTGGGAAAATAGCTCCGATAATTGTTCATCTTAGCATGATTTTAATTTTAATTGGGACCATTATTAGTTCTCTAGGAGGATTTAAGGCACAAGAAATAATTCCTAAAACAGAAACATTTCATATTCAAAATATTCTTAATAATGGTCAGTTGGCAATAATTCCAAAAACTTCTACAAGAATAAATGATTTTTGGATTACTTATAGTAAAAAAACAACTATTAATCAATTTTATTCAGATATCTCAATTTTAAATAATATTGGTAATGAAATTAAACAAGAAACTATTTATGTGAATTCACCTGCAAAATATAATGCAATTAGTTATTATCAAACAGATTGGAACTTACTTGGTTTAAGAATTAAGAATGATAAATCAACAATATTACAATACCCATTAGTTTCTCTTCTAAATGAACGTGATAAAATTTGGATTTCTTGGGTTTCGTTAAATCAAGATTTAACTGATGGTTTTACACTTTTAATAAATAATTTACAAGGATATTGTTCGATTTATGATAAATTTGGTCGTTTTCTTGGTAATTTAGAATTAAATGAATCATTCAAACCAAATTTTCCATTTATTTTAACTGAGATTATTTCTTCAACTGGGCTACAAATTAAAATGGATCCTGGGATTCCATTAATATATACTGGATTTGGCTTTTTAATGTTTAGTACCTTAATTAGTTATGTAACATATTCACAAATTTGGATTGTTCAAGATCGAAAGAGAATTTTTATAGGTGGAAATACTACCCGAGCAACTTTTGATTTTGAACTTGAGTTTTTTAAATTAATTAAATAGAAATTTTTAATTAATGACTAAGGTTTCTCTTAAAAAAATGAGATATCTTACTTTATTTTATAATTTGGTTAATTGCGGATGGAGAGACTCGAACTCTCAAAACAAAAGTTACTAGGACCTAAATCTAGCGCGTCTACCAATTTCGCCACATCCGCAAGTTATATTCATTTTAGTATTACTTAATTAGAAGTAAATCTTTAAATCTTCTTTAAGATTTAAAGATTTATTCATCTTCGTTTAAAGTATAAATAAAGCTAGTAGTTTGACCACGTAGAACAGATTTAGCTAATGATAAGGCTTTTTGACCAGCTTTGTCAGCTTTTCTTTTCCAAACAGCTTTACGAGCATTTTTCTTTGCTTTTGAGGTACGTTTTTTAGGTACTGCCATATTCTTATAATGTTAAAGAAAGTTATGAAGATAGTATAAAAAAAATACAAGGAAAAATCAAACATTTAATAAATTTTCCTTGTATTTAGAAACAATTGAAAAATTAACGTGAAAGGCGTTGTAGTTGTTGGATTGCTAAACGACCAATATTATATAGTGCCCAAGATGCTGCAACGCCAACTGGCGCCAGAATTACAAGTAAACGAGTATCCATAATTGATAATCCTTTAGAAATCGGATAAAATTTAAATAAATAAAATAATATTATTAACTAATATTATAGTTAATAATATACTAAATTAAAAAAATATTTTAATTAACTAATATTTCAAATAAATATAATTTATAGGGAGAGAATTGATATTAAGAAAATGTATCAGGTTGGAATTTCATTAGAGTAATTAATTTTTTTGTTTTTTCTACTATGATTACTGTAAAATTTAATATTTTAGTACTAAAGCTAAATATATATTATGAAACTTACTTTTAAAAAATAACTATTAATTATTACTAATATTAGTAATAATTAATAATGCATAATTATTAGATAAGTTAAATTCTGAAGAATTAAGAATTTTGTGAATATATATATGAAAATTAAGATTTAATTAATAAAATCATAACAAGTTTTTTAGTATAATACTTCAAACCAAATTTGAATCAAATAACAGCCCTTAATAGTTTAGACAATTTTACAGTTAAAATACGATTTCCTAAATAAGTTATTTTATTATTCGAAAACCTTCAATATAAACTAATATTAATTAAAATAACTGGTTATTAAAGTTTCTTTTAATATTATTTATTATCATTCCAACGTTCTAAAACAAGGGTATTTGATCCATCATTATTTTGTTTATATGTAACTGGTTGGAAACCTAACTTTTTACTTTCTCCAATAATAACTTCACCTGCATATTGTTGTGCTATTTTATCTATGAAAATTTCAATAGGATAATCTTGTTTCCAGTAACTCATATCAACTACTAATTCATATTCTTGCCCATTCCAACAAAATTCAATATTATATCCATTTTGTTGAGGAATTACTAAGTTAATATTATAAGCACTTGAATCACTACTACTCACTAATTTTTTTTGACGTTCATGAACAATTTCTATTTTATTTAAAGCTTTTTCTAAATAAAATAAATTTTGAAACCGCGTTTTCATACTAGTAAAATGAGACATACTATTTTAATTAAACATTATTATATACTATCTATATTATAGATAATTAGCTAAGTGCTTGACGTCTATTTATATTTTATAATAGAAATATTTTCTCATATTTAGTAAGCACAGCAATTTCTCTAGTATCTAAATTTTTTTATTATACGTAATTTTAGATACTAGAAAAAGATATTTATTCGATTATAATTTTAGCTTTTTTTAATAAATTTTGCACTGTTTCTGATGGTTTAACACCAATTTTTAACCACTTTGTAATTTTATCAACTTCAAAATATGACTGCTTTGTGATAGGATTATAATATCCAACTTGATCAATAGCTCGCCCATCGCGTCTAGTTCGACTTTCCATAATAACTAATCGGTATGCTGGCTGTTTTTTCTTCCCAATTCTTTTTAATCGTAGTTTTAACATAAAAATAATAATTTTTAACTTTAATTGAATATTTAAATAAACAAACCTTAACGTCTTGAATAATACTCAATAACAAGTAATTCATCTAAGTCTAAAAGGACATCACTACGATCCGCGTAATTCATTAATTTACCTTCTAGTTTTGATTTATCAAAATTTAAATGAGTTGGTAAATCGGTAAATTTTGAACTCTCTAAATTTTTTTGTACTAAATTAATTGAGCTTTGTTTTGGTTTAACTCCAATTGTATCACTTAAACGACATTGGAAACTTGGAATATCAAGAACTTCACCGTTGACAGTAATATGACCGTGGTTAACTAATTGACGAGCTCCAGCAATTGTTGATGCAAAACCTAAAGAAAAACAAATTGTATCTAATCGCATTTCTAGTAATTGCAATAAGATTAAACCAGTAACGCCTTTTCGTCTTCTCGCTTCTTTAATATAACGATATAATTGACTTTCCGTTATCCCATAATTGAATTTCAATTTTTGTTTCTCTTCCAGTCGTAAACCATATTCTGTCGTTTTCTTATTACCATCATCATTATTTTTGTCGCGTTGTCCAGGACGTCCAGGGCGATTTGTTTTTTTTGATTGTTTTTGTGTTAACCCAGGTAAATTCCCTAAGCGTCTTGTTATACGTAGTTTTGGTCCACGATAGCGTGACATAGTAATATTATTAGTTTTTGAAATTTATTTTCTTAATAAGGAAAAAAGTTATAAACAATTTACATAGGGCGAACGACCGGATTTGAACCGGCGAATGGTGGAACCACAACCCACTGCCTTAACCACTTGGCCACGCCCGCCAAAATATTATATTTATTTACAATAATATGTTATCAGGTTATATTGAAATAAGTCTAGTCTCTTAAAGATAAAACTATTAAAAATGATAAAAAATATAACCTTTTTCTTTAATGGTCAAGAATATACAAGTCAAAATTATTTTACACTTTCCGACTTATTAAAGTACTTTGATTATAATTCATCTTTATTTGTGGTCGAATATAATCATTTTATTTGTCCTAAAAAAACCTGGAATGACATCTCTATTCAAAATAAGGATATAATTGAACTTGTAACAATAGTGGGTGGGGGTTAGTATAGTGCTTAATCTTCAATAAAAATATTAAATAATAATATAATTCAATATTTTTATTGAGGATTACGATTATGTTCAATTAATCTAAAAATAATCCACTTTATTATTTTGAAATTATTAAATTTTTAAGATTTAATTTGCCTTACTAAAAACTAAACCATTACTTTCCCCATACCGTTCCATAAATCTCATAAAACGATCCCATGCTTCAGGATTCTTCATAATATAAATGGATTCAATTGCCTCTGGTTTTCCGTTAACAAACCGAGCATTTACATCCCTAGTTTCCAGAATACCTTCTTCATCAACTAAATACATTCCCGTAATCTCACCTTCTTTCGAAGTATTCTTATCTAATATATTCGGACTTTTAAATCGAAATGTTGCAGTTCCCGTACTTCCATCACGTGATCGCGTTAAACGAACTTCTGGCAATACTTTTTCGTCCAATCCTTTTATAAATTGTATTTTAGCTTCCATAATTTTATCCTTTTAAATATTAAAAGAAGTATAATAATTCTGTACTATAAACTAATTTTTCGTAAAAAATTTCAAAATTTAACTGGGGTGGCAGGATTCGAACCTACGAATGGCGGAGTCAAAGTCCACAGCCTTACCACTTGGCGACACCCCACAATACTAATACAGCCAAAAAAATAAAAAAGTACCAAAGAATTTTTAAGGAATACCATTTTATTTTTATATTGGGCAAGAAGGGATTCGAACCCCTGACACCGTAGTTCGTAGCCACGTGCTCTAGTCCACTGAGCTACAAGCCCAAACTGTATTATCTAAATTAATAATAATACTAAACATTGTATTTCGTAAAGCTTTTATAAAAAAGTTTTAATAGAATTTGTACATTGGCTTGCAAAATAATTGCTAATTAACATAATGTTAAAGTGATAAGATTTAATTAAAACAGTCTTAAGAAATTAATTACTAGAATTAAATTATGGCCAAAAAAATTTTATATCAAGATGATGCAAGACGGGCATTAGAACGAGGTATGGAAATAATGGTAGAAGCTGTATCTGTTACCTTGGGTCCAAAAGGAAGAAATGTTGTTTTAGAAAAAAATTACGGTTCTCCGCAAATCGTAAATGATGGAGTAACAATTGCAAGAGAAATTAATTTAGAAGATCATATTGAGAATACTGGTGTTTCTTTAATTCGCCAAGCGGCTGCTAAAACAAACGATGTTGCTGGAGATGGGACAACGACTGCAACCGTATTAGCTTATGCAATGGTTAAAGAAGGGTTGAAAAATGTAGCCGCCGGGGCAAATCCTATTTCAATTAAATTAGGAATGGAAAAAGCTAGTCAATATTTAGTAACACAAATTAATGAATTTGCGCAACCAGTTGAAGAAATTCAATCTATTCAACAAGTTGCTGCCATTTCTGCTGGGAACGATAATGTTATTGGATCATTAATAGCAGATGCCTTATCAAAAGTTGGAAAAGAAGGAGTTATTTCTTTAGAAGAAGGAAAAGGAATCACAACTGAATTAGAAATTACAGAAGGAATGAAACTGGAAAAAGGTTTCATATCACCTTATTTTATCAATAATACGGAAAAGATGGAAGTGGTATATGATAATCCTGTTATTTTACTAACTGATAAACGTATTACTTTAGTTCAACAAGATTTACTACCAATCTTAGAACAAGTAACAAAAATAAAACGACCATTACTTATTATTGCTGAAGATGTCGAAAAGGAAGCATTAGCAACATTAATTTTAAATAAACTACGTGGTATTGTAGATGTTGTAGCAATTCGAGCACCAGGATTTGGGGGACTTCGTAAGTTAATGTTGGAAGATATTGCTATTTTAACCGGTGGAACAGTAATTACTGAAGATGCTGGGTTAAGTTTAGATAATATTCAATTAAATTTATTAGGACAAGCTCGACGAGTAATTGTAAATAAAGATACGACAACAATCGTAGCTGAAGGAACTGAAGAGGATATTAAAATTCGTTGTGAACAATTACGTAAACAAGTGAATTCTGCTGATACAGGATATGAAAAAGAGAAATTACAGGATCGTATTGCTAAATTATCTGGAGGCATCGCTGTAATTAAAGTAGGCGCAGTAACTGAAACAGAAATGAAAGACAAAAAACTTCGTTTAGAAGATGCTATAAATGCAACACGAGCTGCTGTTGAAGAAGGAATTGTTCCAGGTGGTGGCTCTACATTAGCTCATTTATCAGAAAATATTACGACTTGGGCTAAAAATAATTTAAAGGAAGATGAATTAGTTGGTGCATTAATTATTGCGAGATCAATAATTGCTCCATTAAAACGAATTGCAGAAAATGCGGGAATTAATGGACCAGTTATAGTAGAACAAGTCCAACAACAAGACTTTGAAGTTGGATATAATGCTGCGAAAAATTCATTTGTAAATATGTATGAAACTGGAATTGTTGATCCAGCAAAAGTTACACGTTCTGGTTTGCAAAATGCAACTTCAATTGCGAGTATGATCTTAACAACTGAATGTATTATTGTTGATCAGTAAAAAAATCCAAACGAATATTAAATTTGTTTGGATCTTTTATTTATAGTTATAGTTCTAATAACTATAATTCAAATGAATTTTAATTATAGTTATTTCTATAGATTTCTTAAATATCATTTAAATTAGACATAGGATCTGTATTACCTTGATTCTCCTGATCAATTAAAGGATGTGCATCTAACATATCTTTCATTGCAACTTTTAATTCTTCAATCTGCGATGTTAATTCAGCAAAGTTTTCTGATTTAATGTTTTCTTGAATTTTTTCTGTTAGATTTTTAACTTTTTCTTGTTTTTCATCCGGAATACTATCTTTAAAAAGAAGAAGTTCTTTATTTGCTTCGTAACATAATGCCTCAGCATTATTTTTTAAATCAATGTTATTACGTTTTTCTTTATCAATTGAAGCATACTGTTCAGCAGATTCAACCATTTTTTCTACTTCTTTTTCATCTAATGTCGATGCACCTTGAATTGTAACAGATTGTTCCATCCCTGTACCTAATTCTTTTGCTTTTACTGAAAGAATACCATCAACATCGATATCAAATGTAACTTCGATTTGAGGGACTCCACGCTCAGCTTTTGGTATACCATCCAATCTAAAATTACCTAAACTTTTATTATCAGCAACTAATTCTCGTTCCCCTTGTAAAATATGAATTTCAACATTTGTTTGATTTTCAACAGCTGTTGAAAACATCTCTGACTTTTTAGTTGGTATTGTTGTATTTCTCGCAATGATTTTAGTCATGACACCACCTAATGTTTCAACACCCAAAGATAATGGTGTTACATCTAATAATAAAACATCTTTAATTTCACCAGCTAATATTCCAGCCTGAATTGCGGCACCAACTGCAACAACTTCGTCAGGGTTAACGGTTTGGTTTGGATCTTTTCCAGTTATTGATTTTACTAGATTTTGAATTGCAGGAATTCGAGTTGAACCCCCTACTAATACAACTTCATTAATACTTGATTTTTCTAATCGGGCATCATTCATTGCTTTTTCAACAGGAATACGACATCTTTCAATTAACTCATTACATAAATTTTCAAAAACTGCTCTAGTTAACTCTTTTTCAATATGTTTTGGTCCAGTTTTATCAGCAGTAATAAATGGTAAATGAATAGTCGTTTTATCAACCGTCGATAATTCCATTTTTGCCTTCTCAGCAGCTTCCGTTAATCGTTGTAAAGCTTGAATATCTTGAGCTAAATCAATACTTTCTTTTTCTTGGAAATCTTTTAAAAGCCATTTTACTAGAACGTTATCAAAATCATCTCCACCTAAGTTTGTATCACCAGCTGTTGCTAATACTTCAAAGATACCATCTCCAACTTCTAAAATTGATACATCAAATGTTCCTCCTCCTAAATCAAAAACTAAAATAGTTTCATTTTGTTTTTGATCTAAGCCATAAGCTAAAGAAGCTGCTGTCGGTTCATTAATAATTCTTAGAACTTCAACGCCCGCAATTTTACCAGCATCTATTGTAGCTTGACGCTGTGAATCATTAAAGTAAGCTGGTACCGTTATTACAGCTTGAGTCACTTCTTGTCCTAAATAACTACTTGCATCATTAATTAATTTTCGTAATACTTGAGCCGAAATTTCTTCGGGACTGAATTCTTTATTTAACGAAGAGCATTTTATTTTAATATTACCACTTTGATCTTTTGTTACCTTATAAGGTAATTGTTTTGAATCTTGTGAAATTTCAAATTCTTTTGAGCCAATAAATCGTTTAACTGAAAAGAATGTGTTTTCTGGATTAATAACAGCTTGACGTTTTGCAATTTGTCCTACTAATAATTCTTGTTTCTTTGTATACGCAACAATTGATGGTGTTGTTCTTAAACCTTCAGCGTTTATAATTACACTTGGTTTTCCACCTTCTATAGCAGCTACTACTGAATTTGTAGTACCTAAATCAATACCTACAACTTTTCCCATTGAATTTTTTTTTAATAATTTATTATTGTAATTAGTATAAATGAACTTGTTATAAAATTTAATATTCTATTCTCCGCAAATTTAATTTTTAATAAAAATGTTATTGTACCCTATATAGACAAATTACTTTAAATTATTTAAATTAATTTTATTAATTTAACAATTTAAATTGTTTTATGTTTTATTAAAAATTAAATTTTTTCTAGTGTTAATACAAATAATTGGAGAAATATTGTGTCTTTAGGTCTATTAGGCAATAAAATTGGTATGACTCAAATTTTCGATGAATCAGGTAATATTGTTCCTGTTAGTATTGTAAAAGTTGGCCCTTGTATAATTACACAAGTTAAAACAGATTTACAAGATGGATACAATGCGATTCAAATTGGTTATGGAAATGTGTCTAACAAATCGTTAACTCAACCTGAATTAGGACATTTACAAAAATCAAATATTCAACCGTTAAAATATCTTAAAGAATTTCGTGTTAATAATCCTGAGAACTTTAAAGTTGGTCAGGTAATAAACGTGGAATCGTTTACTGCGGGACAACTTATTGATGTAACAGGAAAAAGTTGCGGGAAAGGTTTTTCAGGTCTTCAAAAACGCTATAATTTTAGTCGTGGGCCAATGACGCATGGTTCAAAAAACCATAGAGGACCTGGTTCAATTGGTATGGGTACGTCACCAGGTCGAGTTTTACCTGGGAAAAAAATGGCGGGGCAATTAGGTAATAAAATTGCGAATATCAAAAAATTAAAAATTATACAAGTAAATAGTGATGAAAACATTTTAATTGTTAAAGGCTCAGTTCCAGGAAAACCCGGAAACCTATTAAGTATCAAAGCTTCTAACTAATTTTAGTTACATCATACAACTAATGAATATAATAAAATAAATTATGACTGTTCAAAAATTTGTTACCTACAATGTGTTAGACATTAATGGACAAGTATTAGATAACGAACATAAATTAGAACTTAATGTTCTTGACAATTCGGGAAATTATTTAATTCACAAAGACATATTACGCCATCAAGTTCAACAAAAACAAGGTACTGGTTCAACAAAAACACGAAGCGAAGTTCGTGGTGGTGGTCGTAAACCATGGCGTCAAAAAGGGACGGGCCGAGCCCGAGCAGGTTCAAATCGTTCACCTTTATGGAAAGGTGGTGGTGTTATTTTTGGTCCAAAACCAAAAACAATTACATTTAAATTAAACCAAAAAGAACGTAAATTAGCTCTTCGAACTTTACTTTACAATAAACGGAATATTATCTCTGTTATAAATGATTTAGAAAATAAAGTTGACAGTCCAAAAACGAAAATATTTTCGACTCTTTGTAAAAATTGTGGTATAGGCTTAGATAAGAAAACATTAATTATTGTTTCTAAAAAAACCGAAGCATTAAAATTATCGACTCAAAATATAAAAAATTTGGAATTAATTTTAGCTTCAAATTTAAATACTTTTAGTCTATTAAAGGCAAAACAAATTTTATTAACGCCACAAGCAATCAGTGACATAAAGGAGATTTATTGTGATTAACTCATCGTATAATCGTAGTAGTACTAATATTGTAAAATATCCTATTATTACTGATAAAGCAACCCGACTTCTCGAAAATAATCAGTATAGTTTTATTGTAGATCCTCAATCAAATAAACTTACAATTAAATCAGCAGTTGAATATTTATTCAATGTAAAAGTGATAAAAATTAACACTTGTCACCTTCCGAAAAAAAAGAAACGTGTGGGAAAATATGTTGGTTGGAAATCACATTATAAGAAAGCAATTGTAACTTTAGCAGAAGGTGATACAATAAACTTATTTGCAGAAAATTAAAAATTATATTAATTAATCAAGTTTATGAGTATTCGCCTTTATAAATCATATACACCAGGGACAAGAAATCGAGCACTTTCTATGTTTACAGAAATTACAAAAAGTAAACCTGAGAAAAATTTAATTCGAAAAAATCACCGAAATAAAGGACGAAATAATCGTGGTGTTATTACGATTCGTCATCGTGGCGGTGGACATAAAAGAAGATATAGATTAATTGATTTCCATCGAAATAAACATAATATAGAAGCAGTTGTAGCATCAATTGAATATGATCCAAATAGAAATGCACGTATTGCGTTAGTTTATTATAAAGATGGAGAAAAACGATATATCTTACACCCAAATAAATTAAACGTCGGAGATACAATTATTTCTGGATCAAACGTTTCACTTTCAATTGGAAATACATTAACTTTAGATGAAATTCCGTTAGGAACATCGGTACACAATATTGAGTTAATTCCAAATCGCGGTGGTCAAATAGTCCGTGCTGCAGGAACATCTGCTAAAATTTTAGCAAAAGAAGGTAATTTTGTGACTTTACGGTTACCATCAAAAGAAATTCGTTTAGTAAGAAAAGAATGCTTTGCTACAATTGGGGAAGTAAGTAATAATGATGCTTTTTTAATTCAAAGTGGTAAAGCGGGTCGAACACGTTGGTTAGGAAAACGCCCAACAGTTCGTGGTTCAGTTATGAATCCATGTGATCATCCACATGGAGGGGGAGAAGGTCGTGCTCCAATTGGTCGAACTCGACCTTTAACTCCGTGGGGTAAACCTGCATTAGGGATGAAAACAAGAAAAAAGAAAAAAGCAAGTGATGCATATATTCTTCGACGTCGCTCTTAATTAAACGTGTAAGAAAATAAAAATTAACTTAACTCTCTTTCAGATGACAAGATCATTAAAAAAAGGACCTTTCGTAGCTTATCACTTATTAAAAAAAGTTGATCAAATGAATGAGACGGGTCGAAAAGATGTAATTTTAACCTGGTCACGAAGTTCAACAATCTTACCAAATATGATAGGCCATACAATTGGAGTATATAACGGTAAACAACATGTTCCACTTTTTATATCTGATCAATTCGTGGGACATAAATTAGGAGAATTTATAAATACGAGAACATTCCGTTCGCATATTAAAACAGATCGAAAAACTAAACGTTAAGGAAATTATTTAACAATAATGCATCTATTAATTAGAGATTTAAATTCCTAGACCTGTTTCAATATTAGATAAAGAGAAAAATATGTATATAACTATCAATGCAACATACACTGGATTATTATCGAATAATGCTAAAATTCTATTAAAAAAAATTCAGCACCGCTCTTTTTCTCGAGCAACACATTTATTATCATCTGTTCCTGATGTTGTAGAACGTAATTTTCTCTTACAGCTTTTAAATTCAGCTAGCTCTTATCTTCAAAATAACTATGATGCAAATATCGTAAAAATATGGGTTGATAATATTTATATAAAAAAACAACCTAAAATTAATCAAGTTATACTACAAAATCATAAAACACAACATTTACAATTTTCTTATAGTATTCTTATTGAATTCGCATTTATTGTTGAAAAATTGAATGTAAAATAAAAAGATGTGACAGAAATATAAATTAAGGGTAATACTTTATGTCTAATAGCCAATCAGTAAAAGCAGTAGCTAAATATATACGAATGTCCCCCCAAAAAGTACGACGAGTTTTAAATCAAATTCGTGGACGTTCATATCAAGAAGCATTGATGATTTTAGAATTTTTACCATATAGTGCTGGCGGACCAGTTTGGCAAGTTGTACATTCGGCTGCTGCTAACGCAGAAAATAATTATGATTTAGACAAAAAAAAATTAATTATTGAAGAAAGTTATGCAGATGAAGGACCAAAATTAAAACGAATCAGACCACGTGCGCAAGGTCGAGCATATGCGATTGTAAAACCAACTTGTCATATTACTATTGTTGTGAAATCTATTAATTAAACAACTTAATAAATTTTATTTAAATTAAAAGGATTAATTCCGTGGGTCAAAAAACACATCCATTAGGATTTAGATTAGGAATAACACAAGAGCATAGATCTGGTTGGTATGCAAAATTTAATCAGTATGCAACTTTATTAGAAGAAGATGACCAAATTCGTGTGTACATGAATAAATTAACAAAGGTCGCTAGTATTTCAAATATTACAATTAATCGAAACGGATTAGGTGATCAAATTCAATTAAATATTGAAACGGGTCGACCAGGAGCATTAGTTGGTGATGCTGGATTAGGGATTGAAACTTTATTGAAGAATATTAAAAAGTTTTTGCCTAGTGATCGTCAAGTTACTATTAATATTATTGAAGTAGAAAAAGTAAATCTCAATGCTTCACTTATTGCTGATTTAGTTGTTAAAAAACTTGAAGAACGAGTTGCTTTTAGACGAGCAATACGTGAAGCAATGCAAAGCGCACAAGAAGAACAAGTTAGTGGTATTAAAATCCAGGTTTCTGGTCGATTAAATGGTGCAGAAATTGCTCGAAGTGAATGGATTAGAGAAGGAAGAGTTCCATTACAAACATTAAGAGCTGATATCGATTATTCAGCAAAAGAAGCAAATACAATTTATGGGGTTTTAGGTATTAAAGTTTGGTTATTTAAAAGTGAAATTTTAACTAAATAAATAAAAAATTATATTATCTAACACATTTATATTTTAAAAAACTAATTTATTATGTTAAGTCCAAAAAGAACGAAATACAGAAAATTTCATCGTGGTCGAATGCGAGGAAAAGCAACAAGAGGTAACAAAATTTCTTTTGGCGAATATGGATTACAGGCGTTAGAACCATCGTGGATTACCTCACGTCAAATAGAAGCAGCACGTCGAACTATTACTCGATATACAAAACGTGGGGCATCGTTATGGATTCGAATTTTCCCAGATAAAACTGTAACAGCAAGAGCTGCTGAATCACGTATGGGTTCAGGGAAAGGGGCTGTAGATTATTGGGTTGCTGTTGTAAAACCGGGAACTATTTTATTTGAAATAGCCTCAGTCCCAGAAGAAATTGCACGTGCTGCGTTAAACTTAGCATCTTATAAATTACCAATAAAAACAAAATTTCTTATTAGAAACAATATTAAATAGATTATGGCTTTACCGAAATTTAGCGATGTAACATCTTTTTCAGACACTCAAATATCTGAAGAAATTCTTAAAACAGAAAAAGAATTATTTAATTTACGATTTAAAAAAGCTACACGTCAACCATTTAAAGCTCATGAAATTAAGAATACAAAGCGTCGTATAGCTCACTTAAAAACTTTTTTAACATCAAAAACTAAAAAAGATAGTTAAACTTTTTTTATTTATAAAAAAGCTTTAAGTTTTAGAATAATTCGAAAATTAGAAAGAAACGTTATGTATATAAATGAGAATTAAGGAGTTTTAAATGCCAGTCAAAGAAAAAGTTGGTATTGTAATTAGTGATAAAATGCAAAAGACTATTGTAGTAAAAGTAGAAAATCGATATTCTCATCCGATTTATTCAAAAACTATGATAAAAACAAAAAAATATTTAGTTCATGATGAAATAAATGAATGTAATATTGGCGATCAAGTTTTAGTTCAAGAATGTCGTCCATTAAGTCGACGAAAACGTTGGATATTAGCCAAAGTTATTTCGAAATCATCTTTAATTAGTTAAGGTTAAACTTTTATGATCTACCCCCAAACTATTTTAACAGTGGCAGATAACACTGGAGCTCGAAAAATTATGTGTATTCGAGTACTAGGTGGAAATCGAAAATATGCAAAGGTCGGTGATACAATTATTGGTGTAATTAAGGAAGCTATTCCTAATATGCCAGTTAAACGTTCTGATATTGTTCGAGCAATTGTAGTACGGACTTGTAAAACAATTCGTCGCCAAGACGGTATGTATATTCGATTTGATGATAATGCTGCTGTAATTGTAAATCCCGATAGTAACCCCCGCGGAACAAGAGTATTTGGACCTGTTGCCCGAGAAATTCGTGAAAAGAATTTTTCTAAAATTGTTTCATTAGCCCCGGAGGTTTTATAAATGCGTAAGATGCAAAAAATGCATGTCAAAATTGGTGATAGCGTTAAAATTATATCAGGTTCTGATAAAAACAAAATTGGTGAAGTTATAAAATTATATCGAAGCACTGGAAAAATTTTAGTCAAAGGTATTAATTTTAAATATAAACATGTTAAACCAAACACCGAAAACGATGTTGGTGAAATTAAACAATTTGAAGCGCCTATTCATCATTCAAATGTTAAATTAAATTCAAAAGAGTCGTAATCTAATATGCGTAATAATAATTCAATTGAAGAAATAGCCGAAATAAATTGTTTACTTGAAGATATAAGAAAAGAATACGAGGAAGGAATTCGACCTGTTTTAAGAAAAAATAATCCTCAACTATTCAACAACCCGCATAAAATCCCAAAACTTAAAAAAATACAAATTAACAGAGGATTAGGATTAGCAGCACAAAATACAAATATTTTAAAGAAAAGTATTGAAGAGTTTACAAAAATTACAGGCCAAAAACCAATAATTACAAGATCAAAAAAAGCTATTGCTGGTTTTAAAATTCGTGATGATATGGAATTAGGTTTAACCGTAACTTTACGGGGTGAGAAAATGTATGCTTTTCTTAAAAAATTAATATTTTTTACATTTACACAAATTCGTGATTTTAGAGGCTTATCAGTGCGAAGTTTTGATAAAGCTGGAAATTATACTATAGGCTTAAAAGAACAATTGATTTTTCCTGAGATTGAATATGAAGATGTTGATCAAGTTCAAGGTTTTGATATTACAATTGTTATGTCAGCATCAAATTCAAAGTCAAAATTACAAACTGTGGATAGAATATTAAATGGAATGATCTTATTCAAATTTTTACGCTTTCCTTTAAACGATTGTGGTCCTTATGAAAAGTATTCAACTCTTTCTGAAATAACTACAGTATGGGAAAGAAAGAAACATCTTCGTAGAAAGAGATGGTCTCAAGATTAAAATAAAAATGATATAAGGAGAAAACGGTGGTAACAGATACTATTTCCGATATGTTAACCCGCATTCGAAATGCTAATATGGTTAAACATCAAATTGTACAAATTCCTGTTACAAAGATGGTAATAGCAATAGCAACTATTCTTAAAAACGAAGGGTTTATTGAAAATTTTGAAACATATACTGAAAATTCTCGAAATTATTTACTTCTCTCTTTAAAGTATAAAGGAAAAGAACGAGAACCAGTTATTTCAAAAATTGAAAGAGTAAGTAAACCAGGTCTGAGAGTCTATACAAGTACAAAAACGATGCCAAAAGTTTTAGGAGGTTTAGGAATTGCAATTCTTTCAACTTCACAAGGAGTAATGACAAACCTAACCGCGAAAAAACTTGGAATTGGTGGTGAAATTTTATGTTATATTTGGTAACGGGAAATAATATATGTCACGTATTGGAAAATTACCAATTAAAGTACCAGAAAATGTAGAGGTTATATGCAATGGACCAGAGGTAACTGTAAAAGGTAAATTTGGTACATTACAAAATACACTTCCAGAAGTTCTTCAAATAGAAGAAAAAAATGATACTTTAATTGTAAGTTTAAAAAATGAAACACGAACAAATCGTGCTTTATATGGTTTATATCGAACATTAGTAAATAATATGGTTATTGGAGTTTCTGAACAATTCACAATTCTTCTTACTTTACAAGGAGTTGGGTATAGAGGAAGTGTTCAAGGCCAATCGCTCGTATTAAATTTAGGTTATAGTCATCCAGTTACAATGGAAATTCCTGAAGGAATTTCAGTTGAAGTAACTCAAAACACTTTAATAACCTTGAAAGCTTGTAATAAAGAAATGCTAGGTTTATTTGCGGCGAAAATTCGTTCATGGCGTATTCCAGAACCATATAAAGGTAAAGGAATTTTATATCAAGGTGAAATCGTAAGACGAAAAGCAGGTAAATCTGGTAAAAAATAAAATTCTTAAAAAATCTTAAAGAAACTGAATTATAAAAAATAGAGTATGAAATTTTCAAAAAGAGTTTTATGGAAACTTAAAAATAAAAATAAAAAGTTAAAACCGAATCGTTATAAAAAACTAAAACGTGAGAGTTTGCGCGGATCGTTAAAAGGGACGTCAGAAAGACCAAGGTTATCAGTTTATCGTTCAAATGAAAATATCTATGCACAAATAATTGATGATACAAATTCAGCAACACTTGTGTCTTGTTCAACATTAGATCCAGATATTATCATTGATATTCCCAATGGAAGAACTTGTGATGCTTCACAATTAATGGGTCGAAAACTAGCAGAACTTAGTCTTAAACAAAATATTACTAAAATTGTATTTGATCGAGGACCCTATCTTTATCATGGACGAGTAAAAGCATTAGCTGATGGAGCTAGAGCGGGTGGTCTACAATTTTAACGAACAATCTTAAAATTATAAGCTTAATCAATTTTTATGAGTACCGATTTAAAACAGATTAATAAAGTAAAAAAAAATCCACGATCTAATAACTCGAATAATGAACCAAAATTCGTTGAACGGTTAATAAAAATTAGTCGAGTTTCTAAAGTAACAAAAGGTGGGAAAAAGTTAAGTTTTCGCGCAATCGTAGTGATCGGGGATGAAAATGGTCAAGTTGGAGTTGGAGTTGCTAAAGCAGATGATGTAGTTAATGCTTTTAAAAAAGCTAAAACAAATGGTAGAAAAAACTTAATAAAAGTTCCTATCACAAAAGCATTAAGTATACCTCATAATGTAACAGGCAACTTCGGAGCTTGTAAAATTATTATGCGACCTTCAATTGAAGGTTCTGGTGTAGTTGCAGGTGGAGCAGTACGCACTGTGTTAGAAGTTGCGGGGATTAAAAACGTAATTGCTAAACAACTAGGTTCAAATAATTTATTAAATAACGCAAGAGCATCTATTGATGCTTTAGATAATTTAACAACTAAATCTCAAGTAATGAAAAAACGTGATATTACGTCTAAATAAACATACATGAATACTTTTAAAATTATAAAAGATAGGAATGGAAATGAAACAAACAGATGATAGTAATATTTTATTAAAGCGTCTTTTATTAAGTTTTGGAATATTAATCTTTATTCGAATGGGGACGTTTCTACCCGTTCCAGGTATTGATCATGAACATCTAGCATTTTATATTCAAAGACATTCGATTACAAAAAGTTTAGTCAGCACTTTCTCTGGGAATGACACTTTCGTAATTGGATTATTTACACTGAATATATTTCCTTATATAAATGCTTCAATTTTGATGCAATTATTAGTAAGTCTGATTCCAGATTTAGCAAAACTACAAAAAGAAGGTGGGAGTGAAGGAAAAAGAAGTATTAATAAATTAACACGCTTAATTACATTAGGTTGGGCAGTTATTCAAAGTTTTAGTATTGCTTTTTATTTAAAAAGAGTTTTATTTAATTGGAATTTAGTATTAGCTGGTGAAATTATATTATGGTTAACTACTGGTGCTATGATTGTATTATGGCTTAGTGAACTAATTACTGAATATGGACTTGGTAATGGCGCATCATTACTTATATACACAAATATTGTGTCTAATTTACCAAATCTTAGTCAAAAATTAATTTCAGAAAGTAGTGAAAATTTAAGTGTTATTTCATGGTTAAGTATTACGATATTATTTTTTGTAGCTATATATGGGATTGTTTTGTTACAAGAAGGTGCACGAATTATTCCTCTAATATCTTCTAAACAACTTGGACAAACAGCTTCAAATCTTTCCGATTTGCAAAAAAATAATTATATTCCATTACGATTTAATCAAGCAGGAGTTATGCCAATTATTTTAACAACTGCTGTATTAGTTATTCCTAACTACATAACTAATTTAGGAATAGTGCCTATTGTGACTCTTCCATTAATAATAGCAAAATCTTCTAAATTTATTTATTGGATCAGTTATTTTTCTTTAATTCTAATATTTAGTTCTTTTTACTCAACAATTGTTTTGAATCCAAAAGATATTTCTGAACAATTACAAAAAATGGCTGTAAGTATTCCAGGAATTCGTCCTGGTATCGCTACTACTCTTTATTTAGAACAAATAATGAAACGTGTAACGTTTTTAGGAGCATTTATGTTAGCCCTATTAGCAACATTACCAAATGTTATTGAAGCTATATTACATGTTTCTAGTTTTAATGGTTTAGGAACAACATCTTTATTAATTTTAGTTGGTGTAATTCTTGATTTATCCAGAGAAATTCGAAGTATACTTCTTTCAAATGTATATAATGATATGTTTAATTAAACAAATTCTAAAAATATTTATTAATTAAAAATTTGTAATGAAAGTTCGTCCATCAGTGAAAAAAATGTGTAATAAATGTCGAGTTATTAAACGGCATGGAAAGATTATGGTAATTTGTGAGAATCCAAAACATAAACAACGTCAAGGTTAATAATTCAAAGGAGTTAATCAGGTGGTAAGATTAATAGGTGTCGATTTACCAAGAAATAAAAGAATCGCGTATGCATTAACTTATATTCATGGAATTGGTATAAATACAGCAAAAAGTATTGTTAGTTTAGCAAATATTAATGCTGATACGAGAACAAATGATTTAACAACAGAACAAACGGTTGAATTACGTAAAGTCTTAGAAAATTCGAATTTACAATTAGAAGGGGATTTAAGACGATTTAATGGTTTAAATATTAAACGATTGAATGAAATAAACTGCTATAGAGGCCAACGTCACCGAAATAGTTTACCAGTTCGAGGTCAACGGACAAGAACAAATGCTCGGTCACGGCGAGGTGCTAAAAAAACAGTTACAGGTAAGAAAAAATAATATTAATTTTAATAAATTAAAACTAATTCAAAATTTTATTTATTATGGCACAAAAATTACGAACATCTAAAAAAACTAAAAAAATATTAGATACAGGTGTTGTTCATATTCATTCAACGTTTAATAATACAATCGTTACAATTACAAATTTAATGGGAGATACAGTTGCCTGGGCTTCTGCTGGTAATGCAGGATTTAAAGGTGCTCGAAAAGGTACACCTTTTGCAGCCCAAACGGCAGCTGAGAAAGTTGCTTTAGAAGCTTTAAGCTATGGTTTAAAAAGTGTTAAAATATTAATAAAAGGTCAGGGATCAGGACGCGAAACTGCTATTCGTGCTATTCAAGGCGCTGGATTTGAAATTGTTTCAATTAAAGATATTACTCCAGTCCCTCATAATGGATGTCGTCCTCCAAAACGACGTCGAGTTTAAAAAAGTGATTAAAATTTTAAGTTTCAATGATTTAAAAATAAGTTTAAAATATGGCAAATCTTTATATTAAATGTCTTAAATCAGAAAAAACTGAATGCGGCGCAGCCCATGGTCAGTTCTTAATAAATTCTTTAAGTCCTGGGCAAGGAGTTACGGTTGGTAATCTTTTCCGAAGAGTTTTACTAAATGATTTGGGAGGGACAACAATTAGTGCCGTACGTATTGCAGGTGTTACTCATGAATTCTCAACTATTGAAGGTGTTCGCGAAGATATTCTTGAAATATTATTGAATTTAAAAGGAATTGTCATAAAAGGCAAGATTCAAGAACCTCAATTTGGGAGATTAAAAGTTCAAGAACCCAGTGTAATTACAGCTAATTTAATTGAATTACCTCCTGGATTAGAAATTGTCAATCCTCAACATTATATCGCAACAATTTCTACGTCTAACATTTTAGAGATCGAGTTTAAATTTGAGTATGGAACAGGTTATAAGTTAGCAAGCCAAACTTTTCAAGATAAATCCGAAGATTTTCTACAAATGGATGCTATTTATATGCCTATCCAAAAAGTAGATTTTAAGATTGAAAATGTCTATGATAATTCTACTGAAATAACTGAACGCTTAATTCTAGATATTTGGACAAATGGTAGTATTACACCAGAAGATAGTATTTTTGAAGCATCCCAATTAATTATTGAATTATTCCGTTCTATAATTGAAAACAAATTTACTAATGATATAAATGAAACGGAAAATGAAACATCACAAATTCCAATAGACCCACATACAAATATTGCAATTGAAGAATTACAATTGTCAGTGCGGGCATACAATTGTTTAAAACGAGCTCAAATAAATACAATTGGAGACTTATTAGAATATTCTCCTGAAAAATTACAAGAGCTTAAAAATTTTGGCCGAAAATCAGCCGATGAAGTTTTCATTACTCTTAAAAACAAGTTAGGAATAATCTTAAAGTAGTTATTTTTTATTGATAAAATTATGAATGAAACATTTATCCCATCTTCAAATTATAGTGAAAAGAAATGGTATTTAGTCGAAGTTGGTGAAAAACCATTAGGACGTGTCGCTAGTGAAATCGCATCTATTTTATTAGGAAAACATAAAATAAATTACCATCCCTCGGTAGACATTGGAGATTACGTTATTGTAACAAATGCAGAAAAAATTTGTTTAACAGGATTAAAAAGTAAATTAAAAGTATATTTTTCTCATTCTGGTCGACCTGGCGGGGCAAAACGAGAAACTATTATTTCACTTCGGGAACGAATTCCTGAACGAATTATTGAAAAATCAGTGAAAGGTATGTTACCGAAAGGACCTTTAGGCCGAACGATGTTTACAAGATTAAAAGTATATAGTGGATCTCACCATCCACATGCAGCACAAAATCCTGAATTAATTAATATATAAAAATTTTTATGACTGGGAAATTCGAACTGATTCTTCAAAAAGATAAAATTGGTGTTGGTAAAAGAAAACAATCTGTTGCAAGAGTATTTTTAGTTCCTGGAGAAGGTAAAATTATTATTAATAAAGTGCCGGGTGAAAAATATTTGCAATATAATACAACATATTTAACTAATATTTGGGCTCCATTAAAAATCTTAAAATTAGAAAACCAATACGATATTGTTGTTTTAGTAAATGGTGGGGGACTTACAGGTCAAGCGGAATCGATTCAATTAGGACTTGCACGTTTATTATGTAAAATGGAACCACAAAATCGGGCTCTTTTAAAACCTTATGGATTTTTAACACGAGATGCACGTATTAAAGAACGTAAAAAATATGGATTACGTAAAGCAAGAAAAGCTCCACAATATTCAAAACGATAAATTATACAATTATGCCAAAGTCAGATATTCACCCAAAGTGGTTTAAGGATACACCTGTTTTTTGTGATGGAAAACCTATTGGTTTTGTTGGTTCAACTAAACCTGAATTAAATGTTGATGTTTGGTTAACTAAACATCCTTTTTATACAAATTCACAAACGATTATTGATAGTGAAGGTCGTGTCGAGAGATTTATGAAAAAATATGGTTTAAAATCAATCGAAGAGTAAACAAATCAATATTTTAAGAATTTTATACTTATTTAATATTTTTAAATACATGCCAACAATACAACAATTAGTTCGTTCAAGACGTATACAAATAAATAAAAAAACAAAATCACCTGCATTAGTAAACTGTCCTCAACGTAGAGGAGTTTGTACAAGAGTATATACAACTACGCCAAAAAAACCTAACTCAGCAATTAGAAAAGTTGCCCGGGTAAGACTAACTTCAGGTTTTGAAGTTACAGCTTATATTCCTGGTATTGGTCATAATTTACAGGAACATTCTGTAGTACTAATTAGAGGTGGTCGAGTTAAAGATTTACCGGGTGTTCGGTATCATATTATTCGTGGAGCATTAGATAGCGGTGGTGTTAAAGATCGGACGCAAGGTCGCTCTAAATATGGAGTTAAAAAACCAAAATCGGATAAATAAAAATTTAGGAATTCTAAAGATTTTCTAATATTAAAATAGATAGACAGTCTTTTTCTACAATTCTAAAAAGAATATTTAGAAAAAAGATTACACACTTCTAAATTAGTAAAAAATCAAAAAATTTTATAATATGTCTCGTCGTAATATATCGAAAAAACGTTTCCCCGAAGCAGATCCAACCTATAATAGTTATTTAGTTAGTTTGTTAATTACAAGAATTTTAAAATCTGGTAAAAAGAATCTAGCTCAAAATATCGTTAACGGCGCATTTGAAATAATTAAAGCAAAAACAAATGAAGATCCTTTAATCGTCTTTGAAAAAGCAATTAAAAATGCTAGTCCAGTAGTAGAAGTAAAAGCTCGTCGTATCGGTGGATCAACTTACCAAGTTCCTATTGAGGTTAGTGGATTTCGAGCTACAAATTTATCTTTACGTTGGCTTATTCAATATTCAAAACAACGTGTTGGTAGAACAATGTCAATCAAATTGGCCAGTGAAATAATTGACACTGCGAATGATATCGGTAATACTATAAAGAAAAAAGAAGAAACACATCGAATGGCAGAGGCAAATAAAGCTTTTGCTCATTTTAGATATTAATATTAACTTTTTAATCTCGCTAAAAGCTTACTTAAATATATAAAAATAAAATAAGGAAACTTAAAAAATGGCACGTGAAAAATTTGAACGTACAAAACCACATGTTAATATTGGTACAATTGGTCATGTAGATCACGGAAAAACAACCTTAACTGCAGCAATTACAGCAACTTTAGCATTAGATGGAAATGCTGAAATGAAAGATTATTCTGATATTGATGGAGCACCTGAAGAACGTGCACGTGGAATTACCATTAATACTGCACACGTAGAATATGAAACAGCAAATCGTCATTACGCCCACGTAGATTGTCCAGGTCACGCGGATTATGTAAAAAATATGATTACTGGCGCTGCACAAATGGATGGGGCTATTTTAGTAGTATCTGCAGCAGATGGTCCTATGCCTCAAACACGTGAGCACATTTTATTAGCAAAACAAGTAGGTGTTCCAGAAATCGTTGTTTTCTTAAACAAAGAAGACCAAGTAGATGATGAAGAATTATTAGAATTAGTTGAATTAGAAGTCCGCGAGCTTCTTACATCGTATGATTTCCCAGGTGAAGAAATCCCAATTTGCCCTGGTTCTGCATTACAAGCAATTGAAGCAATTTCAGCAAATCCAAGTATAAAACGTGGAGATAATCCTTGGGTAGATAAAATCTTCGCTTTAATGGATGCTGTTGATGATTATATCCCTACACCTGAACGTGATACTGATAAAACATTCTTAATGGCAATTGAAGATGTTTTTTCAATTACAGGTCGTGGTACTGTAGCAACAGGTCGAATTGAAAGAGGAACACTTAACGTCGGTGATTCAGTAGAAATCGTTGGAATTGCAGATACGAGTACAGTAACTGTTACTGGTATTGAAATGTTCCAAAAAACATTAGATTCTGGTTTTGCTGGTGATAATGTAGGTATTTTATTACGAGGTATTACTCGTGAAGACATTGAACGAGGTATGGTATTAGCTCAACCTGGGACAATTACTCCACATACTAATTTTGAAGCTGAAGTTTATGTTTTAACTAAAGAGGAAGGTGGGCGTCATACACCATTCTTTACAGGTTACAGACCACAATTCTATGTAAGAACAACTGATGTTACAGGTTCTATTACACAATTTACAGCAGATGATGGAACAGTTGTAGAAATGGTAATGCCTGGTGATCGTATTAAAATGACGGCTGAATTAATCTACCCAGTAGCTATTGAAGATGGTATGCGTTTTGCAATTCGTGAAGGTGGTCGGACTATTGGTGCTGGAGTAGTTTCTCAAATTGTTAAATAATTAAAGAAATTTATGTCAACAAAAACTGATAATCGAATTCGTGTCCGATTAGAATCTTTTAATCATGAACTTTTAAATTCGTCATGTCAAAAGATTATTAGTCTTGCACAAAGTATCGATTTAAATACTGTAGGAACTGTTACTTTGCCAACAGATAAACGTATCTATTGTGTCTTAAGATCTCCGCATGTTGATAAAGATTCAAGAGAACATTTTGAATTACGAATTCATAAACGAATCTTAGATATTTATTACGATACAAATGTAAATATTTTTGATTTATTATCTGAATCAGATTTACCATCTGGAGTTTTATATCGGATATGCTTATCATAATTTAAAAATATTGAGAGTCAAATTATTCTAATAAAGGTAAATAAAATAATTCTTATTATAAAAATAATGTATCTACATTCTCTTTACAATAAGAATTATTTTATTTAAGTAAAATAATATGAATGAAGTAAGTATTTTATTCTTTAGAAACATTCATTTATATTTAAATATTTTAGAATTTTATCCTATTTTCTCATATTTCGATAGAATATTTCTTATATTTATAAATTACTATCCATTTTTATGACTAAAAATAAATTTTTTTATTTAAAATTTTACACGATGAGACAAGTCATTTAAATTTTTGGTAAATCTTTAAAAATATCTTACTTCCATTTCTGAGAATTTATACAATCTTAAGCTTTGTTCAGTAAAAAATAAAATACTGATTGAAATCAAATGGGGACGGAGGGACTTGAACCCTCACGCACTATCACTAGGCAACGGATTTTAAGTCCGTCGTGTCTACCAATTCCACCACGTCCCCAATATTAGACTTTGGTGTATATTATATATATATATATATTAAATTATAAGAAAAAGCAACCTTATAGTAAATAAGTATTAGGCGGCACCCAGATTCGAACTGGGGATAGAGGATTTGCAATCCACTGCCTTACCACTTGGCCATACCGCCAACTTACATTGTATTTAAATTTAATATATAAAACTTAATTCTTAATAACAATCACAATTACAATATATACAAATAAAAAATATAAATAAAAATACGTACGATAATCTGAATTAAAAGGTCTGTGAATAGAGAGATAATATTAAATTAAATTTGGAAAATTAAGGAATTAGGTATGTTTGAAAAATTTACCGAAGGTGCTATTAAAGTAATTATGTTATCCCAAGAAGAAGCTCGAAGAATGGGACATAATTTTGTTGGAACTGAACAGTTATTTTTAGGCGTTGTAGGCCAACGTCAAGGAATGGGTGCGAAAGCATTAAAATCATTAGGTGTAACGTTAAAAAAAGCTAGAAAAGAAGTTGAAAATTATATTGGTCGTGGAACTGGTTTTGTTGCTTCGGAAATACCCTTTACACCACGAGCAAAACGCGTGTTAGAAATGGCCGTACAAGAAGGTAAAGATATTGGTCAGAATTATGTAGGGACTGAACATATTCTGTTAGCATTACTTGCCGAAGAAGATGGAGTGGCAATTCGGACAATTGAAAAATTAGGAATTGATATAACTCAACTTCGTAAAAAAACATTAGATCTTATAAAAGAAAATCAAGAAGAATTACTACGACCTTTAACAGATGTAGAAAAAAGAATATTGGATAGAGATGGTGATACACCAACACCTACTTTAGATGAATATGCAGATAATATAACAAAAGAAGCTGTTAATGGACAATTAGACCCAGTAATTGGACGAGATAAAGAAATTTTTGAAGTAATTAAAGTATTAGCTAGACGTAGTAAAAATAACCCAGTTCTTATTGGTGAGCCTGGAGTTGGAAAAACAGCAGTTGCAGAAGGTTTAGCACAATTAATTTTGACACAAGATGTTCCAAATTTCCTTGAAGGGAACATAATTATGTCCTTAGATTTAGGATCTTTATTAGCTGGTACTAAATATCGAGGCGAGTTTGAAGAAAGATTAAAACGAATTGTAGAAGAAGCACAAGATGATGGAACAATCATTTTAGTAATTGATGAAATTCATACCTTAGTTGGGGCAGGTGCAGCCGAAGGTGCTGTTGATGCGGCCAACATTTTAAAACCAGCATTAGCACGAGGAAAATTCCGTTGTATTGGTGCAACAACAATTGAAGAGTATCGTAAATATATTGAACGAGATGCTGCTTTAGAACGACGGTTTCAGCCGGTAAAAGTAGAAGAACCAAGTGTAGCAATCACTATTGATATTTTACGGGGTTTACGTTCAAAATTTGAACTTCATCATACTTTAAGTTATCATGATGTGGCAATTGAACAAGCAGCTATTTTAGCTGATAAATTTGTTGCAGATCGATATTTACCAGATAAGGCGATTGATGTACTTGATGAAGCAGGATCACGAGTTCGTCTAGAAAACAAACGTTTACCACAAGGAATCTTACTATTATTAAAAGAGTTACAACAAACATTAAGTGAAAAAGATGTTGCAGTTCGACAACAAGATTTTGAAACGGCTTCTAATTTATTAGAATATGAAATGGAAGTTCGTACACAAATTCAAGTTATGAAACAAGCTCTTGAAATCAATGAAAAATCTGGGTTGAAACGTGCACATATTGATATGGTTATGGAAGATGATATTGCTGAAGTTATTGCAGGATGGACAGGAATTCCTGTAAATAAAATTTCAGAGTCAGAATCGAAAAAATTGTTAAACATGGAAAAAACACTTCATGAACGATTAATCGGACAACATCAAGCTATTATTTCTGTATCAAAAGCTATTCGTCGTGCTCGAGTAGGTCTACGAAACCCTGATCGACCGATTGCAAGTTTTATTTTTGCAGGACCAACTGGAGTTGGGAAAACAGAATTAACAAAAGCATTATCTGCTTATATGTTCGGAACTGAAGATACAATGGTTCGATTAGATATGTCAGAATATATGGAAAAACATACTGTCGCTAAGTTAATCGGATCACCTCCTGGATATGTTGGATATAGTGAAGGTGGACAATTAACAGAAGCAGTTCGTGGGAAACCATATACCGTTGTTTTATTTGATGAAATTGAAAAAGCTCACCCTGACGTTTTTAATTTATTACTTCAAATTTTAGATGATGGTCGTTTAACGGATTCAAAAGGTCGAACAATTGATTTTAAAAATACAATGGTTATTTTAACTTCAAACGTTGGGGCAAAAATTATTGAAAAAGAAAGTGGTATTCAATCTAAAAAATCTACTCAAAGTCACTTTGATATCAATACAAACTTCTTATCATCTGATGATGAATCTGATGTAGATTCAGAAACTTTTAAACGAATTTCATTTTTAGTAAACGAAGAATTAAAAAAATATTTCAGACCTGAGTTCTTAAATCGTTTAGATGAAATCATTATTTTTAGACATTTAACGAAAAGTGACATCACGCAAATTTCTGACATTATGATCAAACAATTACAAGATCGGATGAAAGAAAAAGAAATTGAGTTAGAAGTTAAACAAATTGTTAAAACAATTATCATTGAACAAGGTTATGATCCAGTTTACGGTGCCCGTCCTTTACGTCGTGCAGTTATGAGATTATTAGAAGATAATTTGGCTCAAGAATGTCTATCAAAACCTTTATATCCAAGAACTAAACTGATCGTGGATGCAGATTTATATGATAATATTATTGTTACAGTAGATTATGCTGCTGTTGATCCTTCACTTCGTGAAGAAGGAAAAAAAGCAGAGTTAACTGATATTAAATAAAAAATAGAATTTTTAAGATTTAAAAATTCTATTTTAAAATAATATAAAGAAATTTATTTGTGAAATTACAAATATTTTCTTTATATTATTTTACTAATTTGAGTTACTGGTGAACTTGCTGTTGCGTATTGTTTTTTTTCCATTCTTCCTGCCAGATATGCTAACCGTCCTGCTTTAACTCCTAAATTCATAGCATAAGCCATTTTTTCAGGGTTTTTTGATTGAGCAACAGCAGTATTTAATAATACCCCATCTGCTCCTAATTCCATTGCCATAGCGGCTTCACTAGGTGTTCCGATCCCAGCGTCAACAATTACAGGAATATTTGCATTCTCAATAATAATTTTTATATTTGCTAAATTATTCAATCCTTGTCCAGATCCTATTGGTGAACCTAAAGGCATAACGGTAGCACATCCTAAATCTTCTAAATGTAACGCCAACATTGGATCAGCATTAATATAAGGTAAAACAGTAAAACCTTTTTTAATTAAAAATTCTGCTGCTTTCAATGTTCCTATTGGATCTGGTAGTAAATACTTGGGATCTGAAATAACTTCTAATTTTACAAAAAAATTATCTTCTTGACCTAATTGACATGCTAATTCATGTCCTAAAAAAGCCATACGAATTGCTTCTTCAGCTGTTTGTGAACCTGCTGTATTTGGAAGTAACCATAAATTTTTCCAATTTAAAGAACTTAAAAAACTAATATTATCATTATTTAAGTTTGTCGGTAATCTTCGAATTGCTACGGTGACAATCTCACACTCACTTGTAATAATGCTATTAACAGCATTATCAATCGTTTTATATTTCCCTGTTCCAAGCATCAAACGTGAGGTAAAAGATTTGTTTGCAATTTTTAACTTGTCAAAATTATTTATCATTTTTTAATATAGATTAAATACTCCCCAGGTAGGACTTGAACCTACGACCAATCGGTTAACAGCCGATTGCTCTACCACTGAGCTACTGAGGATATTATAACTTTTCATACATTACCATGTATTTTATTGATCTTCAAGTAATTAATACTAAAAAATATGTCAATATAAAACTTAGATTTCTAAAGGATTATCAATTATGGATACTCGTTTACTTGTAATTCTGGCGCCAGTTGGCGTTGCAGCATCTTGGGCACTATATAATATTGGTCGTTTAGCAATCCAACAACTACAACGCCTTTCACGTTAATTTTTCAATTGTTTCTAAATACAAGGAAAATTTATTAAATGTTTGATTTTTCCTTGTATTTTTTTTATACTATCTTCATAACTTTCTTTAACATTATAAGAATATGGCAGTACCTAAAAAACGTACCTCAAAAGCAAAGAAAAATGCTCGTAAAGCTGTTTGGAAAAGAAAAGCTGACAAAGCTGGTCAAAAAGCCTTATCATTAGCTAAATCTGTTCTACGTGGTCAAACTACTAGCTTTATTTATACTTTAAACGAAGATGAATAAATCTTTAAATCTTAAAGAAGATTTAAAGATTTACTTCTAATTAAGTAATACTAAAATGAATATAACTTGCGGATGTGGCGAAATTGGTAGACGCGCTAGATTTAGGTCCTAGTAACTTTTGTTTTGAGAGTTCGAGTCTCTCCATCCGCAATTAACCAAATTATAAAATAAAGTAAGATATCTCATTTTTTTAAGAGAAACCTTAGTCATTAATTAAAAATTTCTATTTAATTAATTTAAAAAACTCAAGTTCAAAATCAAAAGTTGCTCGGGTAGTATTTCCACCTATAAAAATTCTCTTTCGATCTTGAACAATCCAAATTTGTGAATATGTTACATAACTAATTAAGGTACTAAACATTAAAAAGCCAAATCCAGTATATATTAATGGAATCCCAGGATCCATTTTAATTTGTAGCCCAGTTGAAGAAATAATCTCAGTTAAAATAAATGGAAAATTTGGTTTGAATGATTCATTTAATTCTAAATTACCAAGAAAACGACCAAATTTATCATAAATCGAACAATATCCTTGTAAATTATTTATTAAAAGTGTAAAACCATCAGTTAAATCTTGATTTAACGAAACCCAAGAAATCCAAATTTTATCACGTTCATTTAGAAGAGAAACTAATGGGTATTGTAATATTGTTGATTTATCATTCTTAATTCTTAAACCAAGTAAGTTCCAATCTGTTTGATAATAACTAATTGCATTATATTTTGCAGGTGAATTCACATAAATAGTTTCTTGTTTAATTTCATTACCAATATTATTTAAAATTGAGATATCTGAATAAAATTGATTAATAGTTGTTTTTTTACTATAAGTAATCCAAAAATCATTTATTCTTGTAGAAGTTTTTGGAATTATTGCCAACTGACCATTATTAAGAATATTTTGAATATGAAATGTTTCTGTTTTAGGAATTATTTCTTGTGCCTTAAATCCTCCTAGAGAACTAATAATGGTCCCAATTAAAATTAAAATCATGCTAAGATGAACAATTATCGGAGCTATTTTCCCAATCAATCCCTTATAACAATAAAGGATATTTTTTTGTTGAAATATTGAGTATTGATTTTTTTTTACTTTAAAAAATAATTGAGTAAGATTAAAGTTTTTTAGTTTAGTGGAAATTTTTAGCTTTCGAAATTGCGATGAAGTTCGAAAAAATTGACAGCGTCTCGCTATTTTTAAAGAAGGGACTTGTTGAATTAATGTACAAGTTAATAAACTTACGCCAAATAACAAGATAAAAGAAATAAACCACCAAGTTTTATATACATGATCAAACCCAAATTTTAAGATAAAATCCCAAGATAAAAACCCAAATACTTGATTTGTTAAAGGATAATTAATTTTATATGTTTCTATTGATTGATCTTGTTCAATAACTGTTCCAATTATACTCGAACAAGCAATTAATAAAAGAATGCCTATAGCAAATCTGAGATCTGCTAATGATTTAAAAAGACGTTGTCTCATTAGATTATTTAATTTGTATGAATAGGTTTTGAAGAAGCTAATCGAATACGACCTGATGAAGCCCAATTTTGTAATTTTAATGTTTGATTCGTTTCTAACTGAGCTAATGGAATTAACTCTTCTAACGCTTGACAAATATCGTCAGTCGTAAATTCTCGTTTTTCATAAAATGCATGATACATCGCTTCAATAATACTTTGACGAATTTCAGCGCCAGAGAAAGATTCGGATAATTGTGCAAGTTTTGGGTAATCAAAAAAATTCCATGTATTGGGTCGAAATTCTTGCATATGGATTTTGAAAATCTGTTCACGTTCCTGTATTTTTGGTAAATCTAAAAAGAAAATTTCATCGAATCTTCCTTTTCGAATAATTTCCAAGGGTAATAATTCAACATTATTTGCAGTTGCCACAACAAAAACGGGATGGGTTTTTTCAGATAGCCAACTAATAAAAGTTGCTAAAACACGATTACTTGTACCACTATCACCATTACTTTCGTTATTGCTAAAGGCTTTATCAATTTCATCAATCCATAAAATACATGGAGCTAAAGTTTCTGCTACTTGAATCATTTGTCGAAGTCTAGATTCAGATTCACCTACAATTCCACCAAAAAGTTTACCCACATCTAACTTTAATAAGGGTAATTGCCATTCAGTTGCAATAGCTTTAGCAGTTAATGACTTTCCAGTTCCTTGAATTCCAATAAGTAATAATCCTCTTGGAGTTGGTAGCCCATAATTTGAAGCTTGAACGCTAAATGCAGTCTTTCGTTTTCTTAACCACTCTTTTAATTGATCAACACCTCCAATTTTCTGGATTTTCTCATCAGTTGACCAATATTCGAGAATTTCAGTTTGACTAATTATTTGTTTCTTTTCACTTAATAAAATAGAAATACTACTTTCATCAATTGTTTTATAAGTAGCAATAATTTTTGATAAAACTCTTCGAATACGTTCAAGTGATAATCCTTGACAAGCCCGAGTCAGATTTTCAAGTAGTTGAGGTTCCATTACAATATTTAGTGAACTAATTAATCTATTTAATTCTTGATTGATTTCACTTTCAATAGGTAATTGAAAAGAAAGAACTGTGATTAAATCCTGTAATTCTTTTGGTATATTTATTTCTGATCCAATAATAATAATAGTTTTTGGTTGTAATTTTAAAACTCTACTAATATTTTTTAATTTCCGAGAAATAGATACATCGGTTAAAAATCGGTTAAAATCTTTCAATAGAAAAAGAGCTGGTGTTTCACATGTCAAACGTTCAATCAATTCCAAAGCTTGTAATGGATTTCGCTTGGCAAATCCTTCATTATTTGGATTATTTGTATAACCATCTATAAAATCCCAACTATAAATGCTTCTATTTAAATTTGTTTTAATGTTTTTTCGAATAATATATTCAACACGGTCTTCTTCAATTGTATTTATATATATAATTGGATAACGAGCTTTTAATAAAAGAGTTAATTCGTCATTAAATTTCATATAATAGTTATCTGATATAATTACTTTACTAAAGTAGTATTATATTAATTTTAAATAAAAAATTGTTTATTATTAGAATCAATAAATCTTATTAATTCTAATAATAATTAAATTAGCCTTTTATTGCTAAAACATTTCGTCCTTTTTTACGTCGTTTTTTTATCGTTTTACGACCTTGCGGGGTAGACATGCGCGCACGGAATCCGGATAATTTTAAAATCGAATAACGCGTTTTATTTGATAATGTTCGTTTTGTCATGATTAATTTATTATTAGTGTTTTTAAAATAATAATATAAAAGTTTAAGAAGATATTGTGTTTATAGCATTGATGATCGTATAAGATCATAAATGACTAAATGTCTTGTTGTTTGATTACGATTTTTAAACAATTCATAAGCATCGTCCTTATATTCAAACAATGGATTTCGTTGGCCATAACTTCGCCAACTAACAGCATCACGTAGTACGGCCATTTTTTGCAAATGCTCTTTCCAAGCCATATCGATATAAATTAGAATAAGTGTGCGTTCTAAACCTTGAATGATACCTGGTTGACGAATTTCTAATTCTAATGTTTTAGCTTCATAGCATAACCAAAATTCTTGAAATAAATAAGTTTCCAATTCAAGAGGATCATAATTTGCAAAATTTTCTCCAAACTTTGTAAATAAATTTACAATCAAATTTGTTCCAAATAAATTTTCGAGAATAAATAGAATTCTATTATTATCAACTTTTTTTTCTTGTAATTCAATTATAATTTCTGTAATTACTTGTTCGCCATAGGCCAAAATTTTATCTCTAACAGATCTACTTTCTAATATTTTACGACGCTCATAATAAACAACTTTTCGTTGTTTATTTAAAATATCATCGTAATCAAATAAATATTTACGGCCATCGTAATCTTGTTCCTCAACTTTTTTTTGAGCTGAATCTAAACTTTTAGTTAATAAAGGAGATTCTAAAGGTGAATCATCTAAAAATTGATTCTGCATATAGTTCTGAATTTTTGGTCCACCAAAAAGACGTAACAATTTATCGTCGAGACTTAAGAAAAATCTAGATATTCCCGGATCACCTTGACGTCCACATCTTCCACGTAATTGATTATCAATTCGACGCGAATCATTACGTTCTGTTCCTATGATATATAAACCTCCTAAATTTTTAACAATACTATTATCAACGTTTTGATTTTTTTTCTCAAAAAGTATGAATTGATTTACTAAAAATTTAATCGAACATTCATAAATATTTTTAGGAGTACGAACTTGATCACTCTCATTTAAAATTTTTAAAACCTGTGTATCAGATAATTTTAAAAAAGCTTCATCCTTTACTAACGAAGATAATACACTTAAAAATTTTTGAGATGCTAAAAGTGCCGTAGTTGAAATAGGAAAAATATTATTTAAATTCTTTTGCTTAGTTTGGTTTTTATAAAAAACTAATATATTATAAAGTTGTTTGCGAACTTTAAATTCAATATTTCCTCCTAAAATAATATCAGTTCCTCGCCCAGCCATATTAGTAGCAATTGTAATACTACCTTTTTTGCCAGCTTGAGCAACTATCTCAGATTCTCGGCGAACGTTTTCAGGTTTTGCATTAAGAATTTGATATGATAATTGATACTCTTTAAGAAGTTGAGCTAACATATCTGATTTTTCAACAGTAGTTGTACCAATAAGTATTGGTTGACCATTTGAAGAAATCTTTTTACATTCTTTAGCAATTGCATTCCATTTCGAAAACTGATCTTTATAAATAAAATCTGGTAAATCTTTTCGTTGATTAGGACGAGCAGTAGGAACTTCCTCAACTGGTAAATTATAAATTTTTTCAAATTCTATTTCGGCTGTTTTTCCAGTCCCAGTCATACCCGATAATTTAGGATATAATAAAAAGAAATTTTGATATGTGATAGACGCAGCTGTTTCGCTATTTTCGCGAATTGGTAATCCTTCTTTTGCTTCAATTGCTTGATGTAAACCGTCACTCCATCTACGATCTGGCATAATTCGTCCAGTAAATTCATCAACAATAATAATTTGGTTATTTTGAACAATGTACTGTACATTTCGGAAAAATAATGTTGTCGCTTTAATTGCATTAAGTATATAAGGAATCCAAGGATCATTAGGATTAAATAAATCCTGAACATTAAGAATTTGTTCTATTTGTAAAGTACCTTGTTTTGTTAAGATAACATTTTTATTTTTTTCATCTACTTGGAAATGAGTATTAACTTCTAAATATTCAGTAACTTCAGCGGCAATAATATATTTATCAATAGACGTTTCAACAGAATTCGATAAAATTAAAGGAGTTTGAGCTTCATCAATCAAAATGGAATCTACTTCGTCTACTATACAATAATTGAAACGTCTTAAAACAACATCATTAAGATTTAATGCCATGTTGTCTCGAAGAAAGTCAAATCCTAATTCATTGTTTGTAACATAGGTAATATCTGCATCATAATTTTGTTGTCTTTCGCTGGTAGTCATATTTTCTTGAATTAAACCTGTATCCAAGCCTAAAAATCGATATATTTGTCCCATTGAAACTTGATCACGACTAGCTAAATAATCATTAACTGTTACTATATGAACACCTTTCTCTGTTAAAGCATTAAGATAAGCGGGTAAAGTCGCTACTAAGGTTTTCCCTTCTCCCGTTCGCATTTCAGCAATTTTCCCATCATTAAGAGTTAAACCACCAATTAATTGAACATCAAAATGACGTAAACCTAACGTGCGTATACTAGCTTCTCGTGTAACTGCAAACGATTCACATAAAATTGAAGTTAGATCCTGCTCAGTTTGGTATTTTTTTTTTAATTCAAAAGTTTTTGCTCTTAATTCTCCATCTGTTAATGTTTTAAGATCAGATTCTACAGCATTAATTTGATCAATTAAGTTTTGATATTTGGTTGCTAGTGCGTTTCTAGCAAATAAGTTTTTTAGCATTTTTTAATTCATTAAAATAATACTATATATTTTTACTCTATTATTTATTAATTCTTTAACTTTTAAAGAAACAGTAGATTTAATCAACAATATTTACTCGTTTACGTTTTGTTGGATGGTAATCAAATT